TTTTCGGATTATCTATATTTCTGTAGATTAGATATCGTACAAATACTTTTCTATACTCTTAACTTTATTTCTAATTTATATTTTATTTTCTTATCTCAGAAAGATTTTAATTTTTTATAAGTTCATTGAATAACTTCTATTTAATCAAAAAAAAAATGGGATCCCCCCCCCTTTTTTTTGTTTGTCCACTACTTTATTTTTATTGTACGTAATAAATAAAAAAGGAAGTTCTGATACATCTGAAAACCGACACCAAGACTAGGAATTTTTGACGAACAGGATCAAAAATCATTACTCTTTCGGCACAAGAAAGGGAATTTTCTCCACCCCTATTCTTGTGTCGAAGAATAGGAAGACAAATAATCCCTCCTAGAATTATTTGTTGCCCGCATTTATAGTTCCGCGCTTACTTATGCGACTATCTATCCCAATCTTATTCTATTTCAAATAGAATAAGATTGATAATTGAAATCCGGCGTATGGTATAGTAACATGGTTGTACGAATTCAATTTGGCTAAAAAAAACAAAGAAAGCGGTGGTAAAGTCAAATAAGATAGTCTTCTTCAAAAAAGATCTACCTATATATGATATGACTAGGAATGCGGTACAAGAGATTCCCCGAATCTCGTAGAAAAATAGTATAAACAAGTAAATAAAAGGTTTTTCAGAATTTCAGTCTTTTTTTGATGATACATAATCGACAACAAGAATTTGTTTCTTTTTACAAACTTGATGTCGATAAATCGGCGAGTCTATAAATTCATTTCGGCCAATTGAACCTTCTCGAACTGTTTCTTTTTAAGAACCAAAAATATTTGTGCCAAAATAACAGATGCCAAGAAGAATAAAAGACCTTGGACACGTAATGGATCTTGAAGTACTATTTCTGCATCTCCCTGACCAAATCCACCCACATTAGGATTACTCGTTAATGGTTGATCAAATCTGATGGATTCACCTTCTGAAACAAGAAGTTCTGGTCCAGGAGGGATAATATCAACCACTTGACCTCCATCCGACGAATCTGTTATGGTTATTTCGTACCCCCCTTTTTCTTTTCGTATGATTTTACTTACTATACCCGCTCCTGTAGCATTATAAACTGTATTGTTACTCTTGCTTCCGTCGGGATAAATCTGACCCCTTCCCCTATTTCCCCCTACGTACATAGGATATTTTAAGAAGTGAACATCCTTCTTAGTAGCGGGGTCGGGGGAAAGAATAGGAAAGGTGATTTCGCTATATTTATGACCAGGGACAGGCCCTATCACAAGAATATTTTTTTGATTAGGGCGGTAGCTCTGAAAAGACAAATTGCCCATCTTTTCTTTCATCTTGGGAGAAATACGATCGGAAGGAGCTAATTCAAACCCCTCCGGTAAAATAAGAACAGCCCCCACATTCAAACCCCCTTTCTTACCATTAGCAAGAACTTGTTTCACTTGCTTATCATAAGGAATTCGAACAACTGCTTCAAATATAGTATCAGGAAGTACCGCTTGTGGAACCTCAATATCCACGGGCTTATTAGCTAAATGGCAATTGGCACATACAATACGCCCAGTCGCTTCTCGTGGATTTTCATAACCCTGCTGCGCAAAAATGGGATATGCACTTGAAATGGATGTTCGAGTCATGATATATATCATGAGCGATACGGAAATAGATCGAGTAATCTGTTCCTTTATCCGAGAAAAAGTATTTCTAGTTTGCATGGTCTAATCATTGATCCGAAAATTTCTACAATAAATTGGGTAGGTCGCTCGTATAGTTCCCTATCCACGATTCTGCTATTTACTTGAATCATTTTACTGGAATGCTATAGGATGAAAATCCCCCGGGTAGAAAGCTTATGTAGAACTACACATTAAGAAACATTATAATTTGATTAGATTAATATCAGTGGATCATTTATTAATCATTCATTGAATGATAAATAACTACAAGTGACGGAGATACACGATTTAAATAACGGAAAATCCAATATTTTAAAATAGTATCGAGAATAACTGGAAAAGTGGAAACAAGACCAGATATAATTTGATCATTATGAACAAATCCAAAATCCTTGTAGACAGAACCAATCATTAGTTCCCAACCGTGGGGTGAATGAAATCCGATACATAAATCCGTTAATAAAAGAATCGAAAAAGCTTTTACTGTATCGCTTACGTTATATAGGAATTCCTGAGCCCAAGAGTTAAGAATAACAAGTTCTTCATTACCTAAAATAGAATAACCGCTTAGAATAGCAAAACATATTATATTTGTCGAGAAGTGCAAAATCATATGGATACGATCCTCATTGTGTATCTTGATTAATTGGATCGTTCCTTTGTGGATTCCTATAGTAAGCTTTTGTAGATGTATTTCCGAGTATTCCTTGATCAGTTCGTCCAAGAAGAGGATTTCCTCTAATTCTATGAACTTTTCTAAAATACTTTTTTCTTGAATATCATTCAAAAAGATTTCGGATTGATCAGTATTCGACCAATTAGTAACCCAAGATTCCATACTTTTAGTAAATGATGAGAGAGAAATCCAACAGGACAAAAACACTATAGATGCAAGATACAAAAGAGGAATGAATGCTTTCTTTTTTGCCATTTTTCGTTTGTGAATTATTAATTAACCCACTTCATTCGTCGACTCTATGTGATCGAATATTTCTTTTACCCATGAGTTCTAGACAAGGTATCAAACCTATGAATCTATTTTATTTGTGATTTTGTGTGAATCTAGAACGAATACAAAAATAGACTACGACTCCGCTTCGAATTCGAATCAAGAAATAATAAAAAATATTGTTTCCAGATCTCTCAATTCATCAAATTTCTTAAAGTGTCTCCTTTCGATGAATGACCGAAAGGAGACACTTTAAGAAATGAATATTATTGATATTTTGAGACGAAAGAATTCCTTTTCTATAAAAATATAGAATATTTTGAAAAAATTCCAACGATTACCCATATCCAAGAATAGAATAATTGAGAGAAAGATATTGTGATGATAAAAAAAATGAGTGGTAAAACAAGACAGAAATGGACCAGTTATCATTATTAAGAAAACCCTTTATTGGTTAGTATTAGTAATGGAACACAAAAGAAAGGATAAATTAAAGGGTCGATTGACAGAAATAATTTACACGAGAGGATTGATCTGCATCTAAAGTATCAATTCCAACAAATATTGAAAAAAGATGAATTGATTTCTTTCGAAATCATTTGATATATCCGATGAATTGAATCTAGTAGTTCAATTTGTTACTTGTTTGAATGGAGTTGCATGGATTTGGATACGCATAAAAAACCGCAAAGGAGGGGGTTTTGTTTTAGGGTTGTTCTATATATATCGGCTTTGGCTCGACTGAACGTTTTGACGAAACTTCAGTTAAATTATGTTATAGAAAAACAGGAATTTTTTCCCTCCTGCTGAGAAAGCATTCATTCTTCAGCCCATTTCCTTTTCTCAAAAGACTTCAATTGGTACGCGCAAAAAATAGGCCAATTCGGCGGCTTTTTGTTCAATTTCTCGTGAAGTCAAATTCTCATCAGTACGGGTCAACGGAAAAGCTCCCCGGCCTCTGATGTCCATATAAAGGATACGACGAGCATAAATACCTTCTTTAACTTCTATTCTAATGGACTTAATATCTTTTATACGGAATCGGAGGAATATGCGACGATTTTTTCCAGGGAATCCCCAACGAAAAATACACACTATTCCCTCCTTTCTATCGAATCGATCATAACCACTACCTACATTCCAGGAAATTGTGCACCACAAATAGGAACTAATAAAGAAACCAGCGATCCCGTAGAAAGACATCACGAGCCCTTGTGGAAAAAAAACAATTTGCTGAGCCGGAACAAAAGATATCAAATTTCTACCAAGATAACTGGAAGTTCCAACCAAAAAGAATCCTAATGACCCTAAAAAAACGATAAGGGCCCAGCAAAAATTACTTAGTTTTCGAGACCCCGTTATAAGTTCTATCCATATATGTTCTGATCGCCAACTCATACTTCATCCGATTGAATTTTATTGGAATTGAGAGAATACCCCAAATTCTTTTGACTTTACTTTTTTTTGTTTCCGAAGGAACTCTCATCAAACTAGTGCTAGTTTGATGTGAACCCTTAGGAGTAATTTATCAAATTGGTTAGATCTAAACTAATAACATACCCTTCCGTAAATCCCAAATATACAGATCCACCAACTTTAGGTATCCAACGATCCTGCTCTATTTGAAACTAGCTGGAATTTAGCTAACCATAGATCATTTTCTGCAGGCATAATAGCTTTTTACTTTAGAAATCACATGTCATACCATATTTCCATTTACCGAAAGAAATAACTATCTATGTTATGCTAGCAAGTAGAAGTTCAAAAAAAATGGATGAGATTGGGTCCCCTCAGATCTAAACAATCTTGTTTTTTTGAACATAAAGAAATAAAGAAGCCATTGCAATTGCCGGAAATACTAGGCCTACTAAAGGCACAAAAATAGAGGGAAAAGTGAAAGTTGTCATAAAATGGGGTACCTCGATTTACTATTTGCACCTGTTATTATTTTTTATATCATATTTTACAATAAATATAATTCAAAATTGTAATTATTATGAATTGGTCTTTATTATTTAATTCAATTTCTTAAGAAATTGAATTTTAAAATTCTTATAGAAGTAATAAATATCTATATATCTAAGTGAGTATATAGACTAAGTCCAAGGAATGTAGAACTAAATAAATGGACTTATTCATCTTTCTACACGAAAGATACCTATGATAATCAACTTTATTATATGAATTCTATTTTTTTCTTAATTTCTTTGTGTTTTGTTCTTGTCTTCTAATTTGAAAAGGTTTCTTACAGATTTGCTAGAATGCGACACAACCAGGATTTTTAGTTAAAATGATATTTTTGGGCGATGCAGAAAGATAAAAAACTATATATCTATCTTTTCTATATTTGATTATCTACGTAAGGCGAAATTCG